TTTCGTTCTCTCGCTATCAATTGACAGGATAGAAGCTATTCTATCTATTTATTTTCATAAATAGTTTTCATCAATAAGACATTACATTAATGTAAAAGAACCGTGTGATTTTTAAAAGCGTTCACTGTATAATGCAATGAAAGAAAAAAAAAAATGAAGTGAATTATAATCAGATACATCTAAAGTTTTTTCGAACCATTTGAATCAAGTAGTGATTCAAATGGTTCGAAAAAACTTGCACAAACCTTCTTTAATATAATATACGGGACGATGTTCCTATGTATTCTTCAGGCCCTTTCTTCAATTAGTTGTTAATGTGAATGAACCATAACTATGTAGTCCTATTCCTAATAGATTGACCCCAAAATAGCATATCCAAATTATAAGAAATCCTATAGAAGCCACAATTGCCGAATCCACACCCTGAAAGCTCTGATTTGTTCTACTATGTAAATAAATCGCGAATATGGTCCAAGTAATAAATGCCCAAGTTTCCTTGGGGTCCCAATTCCAATAAGACCCCCATGCCTCATTAGCCCATACTGCTCCCGAAAGAATACCTATGGTTAAAAAAGTAAACCCTAAACTAATGACACGATAACTCCACTGATCTAATTGTTGGGTTAATTGATACCTGTGATAATTTATAAATGAAAGAAAAGAAGTGTTTTGTAAAACACTTCTTTTTTCATTCACAAAGGAAAATGACCCAATTAAGAAATGATTGCTTTTGCGAGGAATATCTAGGTTTTTTCGAAATGTAATGACTAAAAGAGCTACGGATAATAACGATCCACATAAAAGAGCTGCATAACTCAATAACATCATACTTACGTGCATCATTAACCACTGGGATTGTAGAGCAGGGACTAATATTGCAGATTGATGCATTTCGGTTGAAAGACCCGAAGTGGCAAAGCCTTGGGTAAAAATAGCACTTGGCGCGGTTATTGCGCTTAAATAACTTTTCTGATTCCGTCTTTTAGGAAACATATGAATAATGGAGAAACTCCATGAAAGAAACATTAAAGATTCATATAAATCGCTTAACGGCAAATGTCTCGAATAAATCCAACGAGTAACTAATAATCCAGTTATACAGAAAAAGGTAGCCATCATGGCTTTTTCTGACAAATCAAATAGTACTACGGTTTCATGGACTAATAAGGTCATCAAATGAATCGTAATAACAATTGAAATGATAGAAAAAGAGATGTGAGTTAATATATGTTCTAAAGTGGCAAATATCATAATTTTTTTTAGGGGGGTATCCCCAATTACGGAATGGAAATCCGGAATTGAATTCATTATAGGATCTATTGTGCCTTTTTTAGAAGATGCCGCCACTCGGACTCGAACCGAGATGCTCTAGCACTGCTTCCTAAGAGCAGCGTGTCTACCAATTTCACCATGGCGGCTTCATCGAAATAATCATAGTCCATATGATGTTCAATCGTCGAGATTGAGGGATTTAATGCAATCTATTTTAGGAAATGTTAGAATCGATGAATAAAGACCCGTTCAAATAAATATTTAAACGCTCAATAATCCTTAGTCTCATGGCAGGGGGTCATTTTAAACAGCGGGCTTTTCCGTATTATAAGTTCTTCTGGAATAGTTGGAACTAGACGGTTATGCCCTGAGTCCGGGTATAGAACTAAGAATTTTTTTTTTCTCCTTTTTTGACGATTCATTTCTCATTTATCTGATTTGATAGATCCGAAATGAAAAAGATTCATTTTTCAATGAACAAAATAAAACAATATTTTTTATATATCACAACTTCATCACTACATCCAAAAGATTTCTATAAAAATTTGGATAGTTTGGTATCAAAGATGTATTAATGATTGGGATCTTCATTGTATACATAACATAATTTGTGTGAGGATTTACCAAACCCATTAGGTATTGGACCGGGCATATCGTATAACAAAAGAGTTTCAATCTTTATCGGAATTCTACTGTATGTACTTTAACTTAGAAAACTTAGAAAATAAAATTTAAACTGATAAGATCTTTTTATATATAGAATTGAAATCTAATATTAATAGATAAAATAATTTAGATATTAGATCTAGATATATCGATTGATCGATCCTCCAGCTCAAACATGGGATAGGATCTATTGGGGTTGGATTACGTAAGATTGACTCATTCTTTAGTACATAAATATCGATCTAAATGGGATCCTGGCAGTTTTATTATTTTGTTTTTTTTTTTTTTTTTATCTGTTCGAAACAAGAGGGAGTCCTTGTAGACATGTAGTGATTCAGAGAGCTACAAATCAAAGTTTTAAAATGTATATTTTAATCAATTAGTTTCAATAATCCATTGACTTTGACTATGAATCTTATCCCCGCCTTACTTTGGAACAAAAAGGGGGGCTCTAACCTCGTTCATACTTGTTTCAGATTTTCCAAAAATCTTAATGATGTATAACTATTGGAGATACATAATCCAATAAGCCAATCCCTTCCTAAGAAAAAAAAAAAATAAGAGTTTTGTTATTGTGAAAAATGAATCGATGGGGAAAGTTACAACCCCCATCTCGCGAATTATAAAAACCAATCAATGAAAGGTGAAACCTTGTATTTTGTGTCTAACTACTTCTTTCTTTTTTTTTTTCAAACAAAAAAAGAAATCATTTTTAGAACCTAGTATACAGAATAATTCGTATTCTACATACCACAACAGCTAGTTCTATCTCATATTGATGAGTTCAAAACATTAGTTAATGTGAATTCTTCATCTTATAAATTTAATCATCCAATTCATCGAGTCATGCTGATTCAGATTCAGATCATTCCAAGGCTTTATTACTTGTTTGTCGCACAAAAAAACTTTTGGAATGCCCGGTAGAAATAGATTTAGCTAAAGATAAAGCTTTTGCCGCGGCCTGATATCCCCTTCTTTTCCAAATATTTCTACGAATATGCTTTTTTGACAGAGAAGTACGTTTCTTTGGAACCGCCATTTCAAAATAAAAGGGTCACTCATTTTTATAGTTGGACGTGAAAGACATTTATTGTTCAATTCAAAATAGATTGTTCTTTCTATTAACTATTCATTATCTATCTTTATTCCATAGCCGATACTTATGCTTACTTCACTTCATAACATAGAAAAGTATGGATACAGATAGATGAGCATCGCATATGGTATCATTAAGGATAAAAAAAGAAATGAAATAGAAGAAAAAAGAAAAAACGATGTGATTTTCAAGGGAATTTTTTTTTTTCACATTTCCATTACATCCAATGTTCGAAGAAAGAATAATTTGTACTGATTGGGGGCTTCATATCTTTATTCAATCTATGTCTACGGGCGGGATCTACTACCGTTGAATCGGATGCCATTGATAAGAATCAAAAAGGTTCCAATTCATATCTCAGTCTATTTATATAATATATATATATATTATAAATGTTACATTTATAAAATCGAAAAGCTTAAGAACCCTTTCCTAATTTAGGAAACCAACAATGAATGTAACCTTTTTCTATTAATTGATCAAGCTCGGAGATAGAGTCCACATAATGAAAATGGAAATTAAATCAAAGTAGTTAATCCGTTAAACAATACATTACTTGATAAAATAAAGGGAATTTGAGTCATTTCTCATTTTAGTTCTATGCGAAGTGACAAGTATTCTAGGATTTTTCATAAACACATAAACATAAGTTTGTTTTATTGGACTCGAAGCCAATCAATTCAAGAATTAGTTAATGACTCCGAAGAAACTAAATAAAAACTAGGTTTATTGGATCGAGTTATTGGCAGATCCTATGATACATATCAGAATAAAGTACTTGAATTTTTGGTATCATTCTTTTTCCTTACTATATTGATATAAATATGGATAGAAATCACCGTATCGTATGTATATAGTAGAATAATGGAAAATCTCATATTTTTTATCTTAATAAATATCTTCGTTAATAACTAGGTAGTAGCTTTTAACTAGTAACTTGGTTATTTGAAGAATTGTAACTTTTTCAGTTGAATTTTTTTTTTTATTTTATTATTGCTCCTTCCGGAAGAAATAAGGGCTGGTGAATGGGAAACAATTAATAAGAATAAAAAAAGAAAGCTTGATTTTCTTATGGAACATACATATCAATATGCATGGATCATACCTTTCGTTCTACTTCCAGTTACTATGTCAATAGGGTTGGGACTTCTGCTTGTTCCGACCGCAACAAAAAATCTGCGTCGTATGTGGACTTTTCCTAGTGTTTCATTGCTAAGTATAGTTATGGTTTTTTCGTCCGATCTGTCTATTCAACAGATAAATGGCAGTTCTATCTATCAACATCTATGGTCTTGGACCATCAATACTGATTTTTCCTTAGAGTTCGGCTACTTGATCGATCCACTTACTTCTATTATGTCAATACTAATCACTACGGTTGGAATCATGGTTCTTATTTATAGTGACAATTATATGTCTCATGATCAAGGATATTTGAGATTTTTTGCTTATATGAGTTTTTTCAATACTTCCATGTTGGGATTAGTTACTAGTTCCAATTTGATACAAATTCATCTTTTTTGGGAACTAGTGGGAATGTGTTCGTATTTATTAATAGGTTTTTGGTTCACACGACCGGCTGCCGCAAATGCTTGTCAAAAAGCGTTTGTAACTAATCGTGTAGGGGATTTTGGGTTATTGTTAGGAATCTTAGGTTTTTATTGGATAACAGGGAGTTTCGAATTTCGAGATTTGTTCGAAATCTTCAATAACCTGATCCGTAATAATGGGGTCAACTCTTTATTTGCTACTCTGTGTGCCTCCCTATTATTCGTCGGTGCAGTTGCTAAATCCGCACAATTTCCCCTTCATGTATGGTTACCTGATGCCATGGAGGGGCCTACTCCTATTTCGGCTCTTATCCATGCTGCTACTATGGTAGCAGCAGGCATTTTTCTTGTCGCTCGATTTCTTCCGCTTTTCACAGTCATACCTTACATAATGAATCTCATTTCTTTGATAGGTG